TAAGAGTTAGGAGCTATAGTTGCTAAGGCGAGTTAGTGCTATGAGTAGAGTGAGAGTCCGATGAGTCTATATGCTCTTTGCTTTTAGAAGTGAGGCTAGTGCTTCCCCCTCTGTTAAAAGAGAAAGTCTTCTTTCTAGGGATGTTATTCTCCTTGATTTCAGTTCCGCCGCCCAATTCAAGCCAAGGCCAGGAGTGTAGTCTGCTTGACATCACATCACAAGCTACACGATTGTTTACCCTGGGGATTTACCGGCTGCTAAGGAAGCTAAGTCAAGTATTGCCCGCTGGGCATATAATATAGGCCAGTCATAATCCTATTAGTGTAGTGAAACCATAATCCTTATCTGCTTAAGGAAGAGAAGAAAGACCTGCTACTCTCCTTGTTACAGTCTGTCAATAGTCAACGGCCCTTCGCTTAGAATGTGACCACATTCAAATAAAATCAATCGTATGCGCTAACGTAGGCCTTTCCAATAGGACGCGCATCCCTTTCTTCCCCTGCTAGCATGGTTGTTAGAAAGTAGCCTCTCTCCTCTCTCTGCCTTCAACAATGATCTTTCCAAAGATGATTCTTTCTCTTCCTGACGAATGACTGATAGGAACGGATTGCCTGGGCTTCCCTGCATCCGATCGACTCATACCTCCCAGCCCTGTCTCCTGGATCTCATTCAATAGAAAAACCGGGTAGATAGAGGACTTTGTCCCCCGCTTCCTTTGCTCCACTGGCACCAAAGATCCATAATTTGAGATAGAAAGAAAGATTGTAAGGTGGGCTTAACAGCTTCGAAGGAAAGGTGAGCAGCTATAGCTTCATTGTTCATCTTCCCCTCGCTACCGGATGAGTGAACTCTACCCGCTGGATGGGAAGGGATCATTGTCTTTGGGATCCAATTCCGTAGGAGAGGCCTCTTTCCTGTGACAGGCTTTCACTCCTGCCTAGATTAGATCTCTCACGGGATTCATCTGGCATTTCTGGATGGACTGGCATTGAGCATGTCATTCCGGACTTCGCTATTCTCACAGTCAGATCGGACATTTGAATCTGAAGTCAACTATCAAGGCAGGACTGTCTTATCTATTTGATTTGCTGACAGTTGTATTCTCTCTCCTATTAGCTGTCAGTTGCAATATTGACTTGTTTGTCTTATCTTCTTTCTGAACTGCCTATCTTACCTTCCTTGTCTTAGCTGCGCAGATATGATTGATGCTTTCAGTTGATCTTCCATGTGCCAATCAAAGAGAACGAAGTGCACTACACTTAGCTCTCTAGGTTAACGTCCAATCCTGTCCACCTAGCATCCCACCTTCCCCAATGTTGTTTTAGTATTGGGCGCCAGGTCTTTCGATGAGCTTACTAGAGGGAGAGAGATCGATTAGCCGTGAAGGGGCCCCTTGCCCACTCCCCTTCCCCCCATTTCTGGGGGCCTCGCCCTCTTGACTTGATCTATCAAAGAGAACTACCACGCGAAAGCCCGTTACCGCCTATTTGCATGTTCACAGTCATCGACGAGTCTCACTCAAGCTTGAGTGGCCGTTTTCCCCGAGTAAGGATTCAATCCAGCCACAGGTTCCATTAGTTTAGCTAGTGAGGTAAGTCAGTACAGCCAGTCCAGCACCGTAGATCAAACCTTCTTCGGTTGCTTCCTCTGTGACTTCTTTAGCTGCCAATGCCTTAGCTGCAGGGGTCGCAGTTCCTTTATGCGGCCTATAAGTATCAACCTGGAATGTTACAAATGAGAAAGTCCCAATAGCTTCTACGCGCCCTAACCTAAGTAGCTTACCTTAAATGCCCGGTAAGCCGTCTTTCTTATATACGGGCGGGTGAAGTATCTGCCCATTTCTTCCCTATTTCGGTACCAGGTGCCGAGCTAACTACTGGGTGACCTGAACCAGATACGTATGTGCTCTTTCCCACCCTACTTAGACCATTCCTCTTAGACCGCTTCTCGGACGACTAGTCGCATTCTCAATAGCCATTCTCTTTAGTTGAAAAGGACGAACTACCTTTTTCACCAACAGCTTGTTCTTATTCATGTTTCGGGAATAGTAAGTAGGTACTTATTCTATTTATTAAAGCATATAAGTGCTTGGGTAGTAAAAGAGATCCCTATCCACAAGAAGTGTCGCGTAACGGGAGTAGGATTGCACTCTAAAGGAATCGGTATCCTTTCCCAGGATATGTTCCTTTTACTAGCTACTATTGGTCTCGCGCATACAATAAGAGAGGCTTCCCCCAATACCATATGCCGATATTCGCTCCTAGCAATTAAAGGAAAAGGCATTCCAGTCCTCTTGGCAATCTCACTAGGTGGGGCGAGGTACATGCATTTATTGTCATAAGGAAGAAATCCAATGATATCCTCTAAGCATGCTTTCAACCCAGCACTATGATCCGTACTACCTTAATATGGCAGGAATCGTGCATGGATGGCTGCGAATGGGGTGAGATCAGCCTTGGGATCGACAGAACAGAAGCAACACCCTATTTCTAGACGAAAAACCTGATTAGACGCTAGACCTGTACCAGCATATTTGTGTTTTACTCCCCGTAACTCTTCCTCAGCCAGGCTTGGGCAGAATAGCAGAGCAAGTACAAGTATTAGTAGCATAGCAAAAATGCGTTCCTCGTCATTAATAAGAATCAATCAAATCTCCCCAAGTAGGATTCGAACCTACGACCAATCAGTTAACAGCCGACCGCTCTACCACTGAGCTACTGAGGAACAACGGGAGATTCGACCTCATAGAGTTCAACTCCCGTTCTCAACCCATGAACAATATGAGTCCGAAGCTTCCTTCGTAACTCCCGGAACTTCTTCGTAGTGGCTCCGTTCCATGCCTCATTTCATAGGGAACCTCAAAGTGGCTCTATTTCATTATATTCCATCTCTATCCCAATTCCATTCATTTCATATCCCTTTGGTGTCATTGACATAAGAGATGTCATTTATAGTCTATCTGTTTCTATCTTTCTATATATGGAAAGTTAAGAAATCATCATATAATAATCGAGAAATTGAAATAGAAAAGACAGGGGGGACATTTATGATGATTTTGAAATCTTTTCCACTAGGTAATCTATTATCCTTATGCATGAAGATAATAAATTCGGTCGTTGTGGTCGGACTCTATTATGGATTTATGACCACATTCTCCATAGGGCCCTCTTATCTCTTCCTTCTCCGAGCTCGGGTTATGGAAGAAGGAACCGAGAAGGAGGTATCAGCAACAACTGGTTTTATTACGGGGCAGCTCATGATGTTCATATCGATCTATTATGCGCCTCTGCATCTAGCATTGGGTAGACCTCATACAATAACTGTTCTAGTTCTACCGTATCTTTTGTTTCATTTCTTCTGGAACAATCACAAAAACTTTTTTTATTATGGATCTACTACCAGAAATTCAATGCGTAATCTCAGCATTCAATGTGTATTCCTGAATAATCTCATTTTTCAATTATTCAACCATTTCATTTTACCAAGTTCAACCTTAGCCAGATTAGTCAACATTTATATGTTTCGATGCAACAACAAGATGTTATTTGTAACAAGTAGTTTTGTTGGTTGGTTAATTGGTCACATTTTATTCATGAAATGGGTTGGATTGGTATTATTCTGGATACGGCAAAATCATTCTAATAAGTACCTTGTGTCAGAATTGAGAAATTCTATGGCTCGAATCTTTAGTATTCTCTTATTTATCACCTGTGTCTACTATTTAGGCAGAATGCCGTCGCCTATTTTCACTAAGAAACTGAAAGAAAAGGAAGAAGGGGGAGAAAGAAAGGAAGAAAGCGATGTAGAAACAACTTACGAAACGAAGAAGACTAAAAAAGATAGCCCAGTTTACGAAGATTCTTATCTTGATGGGTATCAAGATAATTGGGAATTGGGAAAACTTAAAGAAGAAAAAAGGGAAATTTCTTTAAAGAAAATGGAAGATTAATAAAAAGATTGATACATAAGATAAATACAAGAATAAATAAGATGAGATTCGCCCACCTCCCATATATTTGATCCCTTCCCCTATAAAGAAACTTGCAAGGCCAACTCCATTTATAATTCTATCAATTATATGTCTATCAAAAAACTGAATTAGTTCGGCTAATCTTCTTATACCCACAGTGAAAATCTTCGTATAAAAAATATCTATGTAACCACGATTATATGACCAATTATATATCCAATTTTGGATTCGGTCCAAGAAAATTCTCTTCGGACTCACCTTTAAAAATGAATTGATTAAGTCCAAATTCTGGAAAGACGAATAAACGGATCCATATAAAATAGATGAAATGAATAGTCCCAAAATTGCTATACTTACCGAAAAAACTGCATTTGTCAAAAAATCATACCAATCCGCGGAATCGTTTGAATTTGGGTGGAAAAATTTTGTGGATGGAGTTAACCATTTCGATAATATATCAAAATCTAGTTCTCCTTGATCAAAATGAATTCCTATTAATCCAACGAATAAAGTAAACAGTACCAATACAAGCAGAGGAAATAGCATAGTATTGTCCGATTCATAAGGATAGGTATAAGTGTATTTATTTCTAAAGTAAGTACTAAAATCTCGTATATTATTTCTTACATTTTCATTAATTTGATATGTATCCTTTGAAAAAAAAGAGACCCTATTATTCATTGTTGATAAAAGGAAATTTTTATTGACTACCATAGGTACTTCTTTTCCCCACGGGGATATTGAATAAAGGAAACTATTTTTAGTACTACTGTAATCTTGAAACTGAACGCGCAAATATCCATCAAAGGTTAATAAATACATTCGAAACATATAAAATGCAGTTAATCCCGCTGTGAAGGAAGCTATTAGTGCGAAAATTGGTGAATATAACCAACTATCCTTAAGAATTTCATCTTTGGACCAAAAACAAGCAAGAGGTGGAATACCACAAAGAGAAAGTGTACCTAATAAAAAAGAAATTCTTGTAATTGGAACATATCTTGTTAAACCACCCATAAGAACCATATTCTGACTTTTCTCTGGTGAATATCCAACAATAGGTTCCATTGAATGAATAATGGAACCGGATCCCAAAAATAATAAAGCTTTCGAATAGGCATGAGTAATCAAATGAAATAAAGCAGCTCTATAAGAACCTATACCTAGAGCTAACATAATATAACCCAATTGAGACATTGTAGAATAAGCTAAACTTCTTTTAATGTCTCGTTGAGCAAGAGCCAAAGTAGCTCCTAATAGTACTGTTATTATGCCTATTAAAGAAATGAAATTCATTATGTAAGGTATAACTATGAAAAGAGGAATAAGCCGAGCTACAAGAAAAATCCCTGCTGCTACCATAGTAGCTGCGTGTATAAGAGCCGAAATGGGTGTAGGTCCTTCCATAGCATCAGGTAACCATATGTGAAGGGGAAATTGTGCGGATTTCGCAACTGCACCAAGGAATAAAAAAGAGGCACACAGAGTAACAAATAAAGAATTGGCTCCATTATTATGAAGCAAATTATTAACTATTTCGAACAAATCTCGAAATTCGAAACTACCAGTTATCCAATAAAAACCTAAAATTCCTAATAATAAACCAAAATCTCCTATACGGTTGGTTACAAAAGCTTTTTGACAAGCACTTGCTGCAACGGGTCGCGTGAACCAAAAACCTATTAATAAATACGAACACATTCCCACAAGTTCCCAAAAAATATAAATTTGTATTAAATTGGAACTAGTAACTAATCCCAACATAGAAATATTAAAAAAACTCATATAAGCAAAAAATCTCAAATATCCCTGATCGTGAGACATATAATTGTCACTATAAATAAAAACCATGATTCCAACAGTAGTAATCAATATTGACATAATAGAAGTAAGTGAATCGATCAAGTGTCCGAATTCTAAAGAAAAATCATTATTGATGGTCCAAGACCATAGATATTGATAGATAAAACTTCCATTTATTTGCTGAATAGCCAAATTGGCCGAAAACACCATAGCTATACTTAACATCAAAACACTCGGAAAAGCCCACATACGACGAATATTTTTTGTTGCTGTGGGAATAAGCAGAAGTCCAAATCCCATTGACATAGTAACTGGAAATGGAAGAAAGGGTATTACCCATGCATATTGATATATATGTTCCATAAAAAACAAATTTTCATTTTTTTTTTTTCTTATAATTATTTCTGATTCACCAATTTTTATCTCTTTCGAAAAGAACAATAATAAATCAACAAAATATATATATATGAAAACCTTTAAATATTTTTATTTTTCATTATTCTGAACTATCTTTTTATCAAATATGGGAAATATGAAAAAAGTGACAGTTGGTTAGTCAAAAGGAATGACTAGGTAAAATTGATTACTTAGTTATTAACTTTAAGTATCTAAAAAAGTATCTAAAGAAAGATATCTATTAAGACAGAGAATATGTATGATTTGAAATTATTCTACAACTACATTCTATTCTGTCGATTTGTAACTATATCGTATAATAAGAAAAAACTAAGGAAAAACAGTTACACCAAATAGAGTACTTGACTCAAATATGGATCATAGTATGCATCAATAAATCGACTAAAAAAAAAAAAAGACTTAGTTATTTTATTCTAATTAATTTGTAGGAATTACCTAACTCAATGCGGAACTGATTGATTAGATTCTAATCCAACGGGGAAACTGATCTTTATCATAAATCTTAGAATACTCCTCTTATAGAACTGAAATAAAAAATAACTAAAAAGAAAAGTCTCTCTTGTCGGGTAATGGAATGTTTTGTTTAACGGATTAGTTACTAGTTGAAATTAGAACTCAAATAAACACGTCACTCTGAACTTAATGAATTAATAGTAATCAAAATTCCTTTAAAATTTATGTCCCCGCTTATTATTATATATTCTATTTTTTTTTCCTAGTCTATATATATGTGATATACACGTATATATATATTTATATATACATATATATATAATATAAAAAAAAATATATATAAAATAAAAAAATTTATTTGTACCATAAAATGGTATGTAAAAATTATTGACATAATTAAGTATAAAAAATAACGAAAAAGAACGATCTATTTTGATTTGAGAAATATATGTCTTTCACATACAACGATAAAAATGAGTAACTCTTTTTGAATGGCAGTTCCAAAAAAACGTACTTCTATATCAAAAAAACGTATTCGTAGAAATATTTGGAAGAAAAGGGGATATTTTGCTGCAGTAAAAGCTTTTTCTTTAGCTAAATCGATTTCCACTGGGAATTCAAAAAGTTTTTTTGTGCGACAAACAAGTCAAAAAATTTTGGAGTAATCTAAAATTTCACGGCTCGAACAATTTCCCATTTTAGAAGATGGAAAATTTCCATTAACTAATGTATTGAACTTTATTGAATTCCTTATATAGTAGTTAGAATTAGTTGCTGTGGTATGTAGAATAATAATTTTTCCGTCTACTCTGGGTTCTAAATATAATATTCTTTTTTTTTTTTTGCATTCTCGTTTTTATTATAGTCGATTTCATTTGTGATATGGTTTTCCCTATTACTGTACTTTTCTTTTCACAATAGATTTCTATTGTGAAAAGAAAAGTACAGTAAATTGCGATAGGTATGGAAACTCTTTTGTTTTATTATATGCTTAATTCAAAATAAAAGGGCAATTCATTGGGTTGATCATAAATTCGAAATATTATGTACACAATAAAGAGTATTATACATTATATTAACTAATATAGTTATATATTAATTAATATTCATTAATTATTAAATATGAATTCTTAATAAATTCTCATATAGTTAATGATAATGATACTAAGGTATCAAAATCATTAGAAAAATCCCTTGATTTTGTATTGTGATACATATAAAATGAAATCCTAGCTATGCTATTTCATTCTTTTAATTGATAAGAGGAAATCTATTTTTTTTTTGTTTTTACGATTCAATTCGTTTTTCATTTAATTTATCCGATTTCATGGATTTAAAATGAATAATAAAAAAAAAAAATGGAAAAAGGGGAAACTCAGGAGTTTATACCTTGATTTAGAACAAAACTTTGAAATTCCAACTGTTCCGGGAATACTTAGTATATAGTACATAAAAATAGATTGTTAAAACAGAACCTACGAAGATACTAACTAAGGCTTATTGAGGATTCAAATATAAATTTCAAGCAGCCTTTATTCAATTCATCAATTCTAATGTTTCCTAAACCATATGGAATCCTTTAATCTCGACGATTTAACACGGATTGACTATTATTATTTCAAGTAAGCCGCCATGGTGAAATCGGTAGACACGCTGCTCTTAGGAAGCAGTGCTAGAGCATCTCGGTTCGAGTCCGAGTGGCGGCATACTATAAAAAAAGAAACACAACGGATCCTATAATGTATTTAATTCCTGATTTCAATTCTGTAATGGGAACCCCCTTTATGTTTATGATATTTGTGACTTTAGAACATATATTAACTCATCTCTCTTTTTCGATTATTTCAATTGTGATTACGATTCATTTGATGAACTTATTAGTTTACGAAATCCTAGGATTGCGTGATTCGCCGGAAAAAGGGATGATAGCGACTTTTTTCTTTATAACAGGATTATTAGTTACTCGTTGGATTTCTTCGAAACATTTTCCTTTAAGTAATTTATACGAGTCATTAATCTTTCTTTCATGGAGTTTTTCCATTATTCATATAATTCCCAAGATGCGGAATCATAAAAATGATTTAAGTGCAATAACCATACCAAGTGCCATTTTTACCCAAGGGTTCGCCACATCGGGTTTTTCAACTGAAATGCACCAATCGGCAATATTAGTACCCGCTCTACAATCTCAGTGGTTAATGATGCACGTAAGTATGATGTTATTGAGCTATGCATCTCTTTTATGCGGATCATTATTATCAGTTGCTTTTCTAGTTATTACATTTCGAAAAAACATCGATATTTTTTGTAAAAGCAATAATTTCTTAATTAAGTCATTTTTCTTTGGAGAGATCCACTACTTGAATGAAAAAAGAAATGTTTTTAAAGACACCTCTTTTCTTTCATTTCGAAATTATTACAAATATCAATTAACTCAGCGTTTGGATTATTGGAGTTATCGTGTCATTAGTTTAGGATTTATCTTTTTAACTATAGGTATTCTTTCTGGAGCAGTATGGGCTAATGAGGCATGGGGATCCTATTGGAATTGGGACCCCAAGGAAACTTGGGCATTTATTACTTGGACCATATTCGCGATTTATTCACATACTAGAACAAATCAAAGTTTTCAAGGTACGAATTCGGCACTTGTAGCTTCTATAGGATTTTTTATAATTTGGATATGTTATTTTGGGATCAATCTATTAGGAATAGGTCTACATAGTTATGGTTCATTCACATTACAATCTAATTAAATAAACTCCACGAGGAACACATAAGAACATCGTCCCATATATAACGAAAGTTCGTGCGGGTTTTTGAGAACCCTTTGAATAAAGGGTTCTCAAAAACTCGAGATACATCTCATTACAATCCTAACTAACTTTTTTGCATTATACGGCGAACTCAAAATGAAAGAATTATATATAAGACTTTGCTTTCTATCTCATTAATGAAAACTATCTATGAAAATAATTAGATAGGATAGCTTGTACCTTGTCAACTGATAGCGAGAGAACGAAATCAGGATAAATACCAACCCCTATTACAGGTAGAAAGATACAGATCGAAACAAATAGTTCTCGCGGTCCAGAATCCATAAAATTAGAGTTTTGGACGTTGAATAGTTTATACCCATAGAACATCTGACGTGACATAGATAATAAATAAATGGGAGTTAATATCATTCCAATTGCCATTACAAATGTAATTAGCATTTTTGGCATTAAAAGATATTTTGGACTGGTAATTATTCCAAAAAAGACTGCTGATTCCGCAACAAAACCACTCATCCCCGGCAATGCAAGAGAGGCCATCGAGAAACTACTAAACATGGTAAATATTTTTGGCATTGGAATAGATATCCCACCCATTTCGTCGAGATAAATAAGACGTATTCTATCACAACCCGTTCCCACTAAGAAAAAAAGTGCAGCACCAATAAATCCATGAGAGAGTATTTGTAAAATGGCCCCGTTGAGTCCCATGTCGGTTATAGAACCAATTCCTATAATTGTAAAACCCATGTGAGATACAGAAGAATAGGCTATTCTCTTTTTTAAATTGCGTTGACCAAGAGAGGTTGAAGCTGCATAGATTATTTGGATTGTCCCCACTATCACCAACCAGGGAGAAAATATAGAATGAGCATGCGGTAATAATTCCATATTGATCCGAATTAATCCGTAGGCTCCCATTTTTAATAAGATTCCAGCTAGAAGCATACATGTACTGTAATGCGCTTCTCCATGAGTATCGGGTAACCATGTATGTAGGGGTATAATCGGCAATTTGACAGCATAAGCAATAAGGAAGCCGAAATAGAATATTATTTCCAATGTCACAGGATATGATTGATTGGCTAATCTTTCAAAATCCAATGTCGGCCCATTGGAACCGTATAAACCCATACCCAGAACTCCTATTAATAGAAAAATGGAACCCCCTGCAGTGTACAAAATAAACTTTGTAGCTGAGTACAAACGTTTTTTTCCTCCCCACATGGATAAAAGTAAGTAAACAGGAATTAATTCTAACTCCCACATGATGAAAAAAAGTAAAAGGTCTCGAGAGGAAAACGATCCTATTTGACCACTGTACATTGCTAACATCAGGAAATAGAAAAATTGCGAATTTCGAGTAACCGGCCAAGCTGCTAAAGTAGCTAAAGTAGTGATAAATCCTGTCAGTAAAATAGGCCCTATGGAAAGCCCATCGATTCCCAGTCTCCAGTGAAAATCAAAAATATCTATCCATTTTGAATCTTCCCCCAATTGAACTAACGTATCGTCCAATTGGAAATGATAACAGAATACATAGGTTGTTAGAAGGAGTTCGAGTAAACATATACATATAGTATACCACCTAAATACCTTATTTCCCCTATGAGGAAAAAATAAAATTGAAGAACCCGCAAATATCGGCAAAACAACAAGTATTGTTAACCAAGGGAAATAACTCGTGATAAAGACAAGATACGGATTGATTGACCAAAAAGCCCCTTGCTCGAGAAAATTTATTTTCTCGAGCAAGGGGCTTTTGTCGGTAAAAAGGAATCAAATGATTCAAGTGGAGTTTTTTATAACGTATCAATAAGATAGACCCATGCTGCGAGTTGTTTCATGCCATAAATAAACACGGACACTCAAAAAATCTGTTGGGCAAGCGGATTCACATCTCTTACAACCTACACAGTCCTCGGTTCTTGGGGCGGAAGCAATTTGCTTAGCTTTACATCCATCCCAAGGTATCATTTCCAATACATCTGTGGGGCAAGCTCGTACACATTGAGTACACCCTATACATGTATCATAAATTTTTACTGAATGCGACATTGGATCTATAAATTCCAGTTTTGAACATAAAAAATTTTCGATCTGGTAAAATAAGTAAACTTGTCTATTTATATTGTGGACACCAGACGAATCAATGGTTTATCAAAATCTAAAGAATCAATAGATTTTTAAATCTGTTCATGAGAAAGGACCAGGGGGCTTTGATTTTCGTTTCAATAACATGCTAATACGAGTCACACATATTAATTCAAATTGTCCATTTGTTGGACAATTTTCTTACTATAAATTACTATAAATAAACAAATAAACTATATTATATCTATCCATATATAAATAATAAATAGATATATATTATCCATTTAATAGATATGCTAATTTTGACTAATTATTCAATAAATTCGATTGATTGATACGAATTGATTTTCTGTTACGATGGATCGACGAAACAATAGCTAGCCCAATAGCTGCTTCAGCGGCCGCAATAGCTATAATAAAGATGGAAAAAATATCTCCTTTTAATTGTCGACTATCAAATACATCAGAAAATGTTACGAGATTTATATTAACCGAATTGAGTATAAGCTCAAGACACATAAGTGCCCTAACCATGGTTCGACTTGTGATCAGTCCATAGATACCGATAGAGAATAAATAGACACTCAAAAAAAGTACATGTTCGAACATCATTGACTAATTCCTCATCAATCTAGATTCATTTCAACATGAACAACAAGTCAATCGATTCGATTGACTAGAATAGAGCAATTACAGAAAAAAGAGGGTATTGGCATTAGATTTAACTAAAATAAAACCCTTAACCTTTTTCATTTTAGAATATATAATTCTAAGAATTTTGGGAATTCTGAATCCTAAGTATTTATTATTGACGGGCCATAGTAATTGCACCTATCAAAGAAACTAAAAGAATTATAGAAATAAATTCAAACGGAAGATAAAAATCTGTTGATAAATGAATTCCAATTTGTTGAACGTTACTTACAAGGTCCTGTTCGATAATCTGGTTTGATTTTGTAGTCCAAATAATTCCGTACCAGGACGTATCCGAGATAGTAAGAATTAGTGAAAAAAAAATACTTGTACAAACCAGTGAAGTAACCCCATCTCCAACGGTCCAAAGATAGGAATTATTGGAATATTCTGAACCATTCATGAACATAACAGCAAATATAATTAAGACATTTATGGCTCCCACATAAATAAGGAGCTGTGCGGCAGCTACAAAATAGGAGTTCAATAGAATATAGAATAAAGATATACAAACAAGAACCAATCCTAATGAAAAGGCAGAATAAATTGGATTGGTAAGTAATACTACCCCCAGACCTCCTAATATAAGAAATGATCCTAGAAATACTACAAGTATATCATGTATTGGTCCAGGTAAATCCATTATGTATAAAATAAGAGATAAATAAGTCGAGATATTTCATGACCTTACTAAATGGTCTAGGAAAGAGAAAGGGCTTTGCCTTTTTTTTTTTATCTGAAAGAAAAAAGAAAAAACTAGTTCGAATTTTATATTTCGAAAAAAGAACGAAAAGTAGAATCTATTCTGAAGTTTAAATCTAAAGAATAATTCTCAACAAACAATCAATAGTTATGTAGTTTCTGACCAACCAAAAGAAAAGAAGCTGGGATCCTCTATATCCAAAGAAAATCTTAGTAATCGGTAATCGTTCTTGAATCAAGGGGTTTATCTTTGTCTATTTTGATTTGAGTTGAATTCATAACTGTTTGAATTGAGCAATCCCCAATTACTGACATCGGTAACCGACCTAAAGCAATTTGATTATAATTCAATTCGTGACGATCATAAGTGGAAAGTTCATATTCTTCAGTCATTGATAAACAGTTTGTTGGACAATACTCGACACAGTTACCACAAAATATACAAACCCCAAAATCAATACTGTAATTAAGCAATTGTTTCTTTTTAATATTCCTTTCAAATCTCCAATCAACAACAGGTAAATCTATGGGACATACACGAACACATACTTCACAAGCAATACATTTATCAAATTCAAAATGGATTCGGCCGCGGAAACGCTCTGATGTGATCGATTTTTCATAAGGATACTGAATAGTTACAGGTAAACGATTTGTATGGGATAAGGTAATTATGAAACTTTGACCGATGTATCTTGCGGCTCGTATTGTTTGTTGACCATAATTTATGAAACCGGTCACCATAGGGAACATATTGTGGATATCCATGACTAAATTGATGTTTCTTTCTCTTGTTTGAGATAGTTGTTATAAATCTAGAATATCGTTATCTTATTCTGTTATTTAGAGAGAACCCAGTTGAGAAGAAGTTGTCAATAATAGATTACCTAATGAAATAGGTAAAAGAAATTTCCATCCAAGATTTAATAGCTGATCCATTCTCATCCTAGGTAAAGTCCATCTTGTTGTGATAGAAATGAAGAGAAAAAAAAAAGCTTTAGCTAATGTAATAAAGATACCAATTGTCATTCCAAAGACTCCAGCAATTTTATTTATTCCGAAAAGTTCAGGAATGGATATATATGGAATAGATAAATTCCACCCACCCAAGTAAAGCACTGTTGTAAATAATGAAGAAACTAATAAATTTAGGTAAGAGGCAAGGTAAAATAAACCGTATTTGATACCCGAATATTCTGTTTGATAACCTGCTACTAATTCCTCTTCCGCTTCTGGTAAATCAAAGGGCAATCTTTCACATTCTGCTAGAGAAGAAATAATAAAAACTATAAATCCTATAGGCTGACGCCAAAGATTCCACCCCCAAAAACCATATTTTGACTGTGCCTCAACTATATCAACTGTACTTGAACTGTTAGATAATCATAGTCGATAATAACATGACTGCTGGAATCGCTATTCCAAAACCGTACATGAGACCTCAGCTTCATACGGCTCCTCTATGGCCGCAAATAAATGCAAGTAAGGACTTGTTCGGTATTATCACCATCTTTGGATGATAAACGGAATAAAGATACATCAGAAAGTCCCAAATTAGACCAATGGAATTCCGTCTGCTAGAGTAAAAAGGGGCGCTTCTGAATTTATCTCATCCATTATTATTTCAATTTCTCTTTGTTTGATAATAACTTAATCCTTTAATAAAATACTCGTTATACCAATAAATATAAAGAACGAATTAGGCATTAGTTCAAAATTCGTGATAAGAATTCTGTATGTATAGATATGGATGACAAAAAAATAAGAAATAAAAATATTTTATTATTTTCATCCATTTTTTATCATTTCCTTTTTTCCTGGTCTTCTTTCTCAGAGGAAGGTACTCTAAAAAAAGAAAGAAATAAAAGATTAATTCGTTTTTGATAGTCATTTCTTTAATCAGTGAATAGGAGCATACTCTAGATCGGAATCGCGGGGAAGTACTGCTTCATCATTTCTACTAACTTAGAGCCCTCATTATGATTCGTTTTATCAAAAAATTTATGCAAAAATACCTTTTTTTGATACCTTACATTATCTCTATTACTAATCTTTTGTGTACCTTGGTGTTTCTAACTGTTCACTGATTTTTGATTGATCCCCGGTATGGTAAGACATACAAGACAGTAGTAGAAAACCCCATACAGTCGATCTTTTGTACCCGCTTCAAGACATGATGACTAATCAAAGAATATCAATCTTGGGGTAAATAGTTTATACTATTTATGTTTACTTCAACTTTATTCTTGTACATAGGGAATGAGATTTTATCTTCTTACTGCAAATTTGGAAGCAGTTTTATTTTACTCAGATGACTATCTGGTTTAATTTATCGAACCTAAATAATGAATAAAAAAATGCAAATATTCATTCAATATATTCAACTCCCTTATTTTATTTATAGAAAGGGGGAAAGGTTCATGTTCCAACGAATCACACGTAGAGATATTGATAACACACATAGAGTTAATGGTATTTCATAACTAATAGATTGAGCAGCAGCTCGCAGACCACCTGAAAAGGAATATTTATTATTCGATCCATATCCTGACATAAGAAGTCCAATAGGAGCAATACTTGAAATGGCGATCCATAAAGAAACACCTATACTGAGATCGGCTAAAACAAGTCGATATCCAAAAGGAATTACTAAATAACTTAGTAAAATTGATAGGACCGCTATAGACGGTCCGACACTAAACAAACGGATATCTCCTCTAGATGGGAGAAGGTCCTCCTTAAAAAGTAGTTTGGTCCCATCTGCTAGAGCTTGAAGAATTCCCAATGGTCCGGCATATTCCGGACCAATACGTTGTTGTATTGCTGCGGATATTTCTCTTTCTAACCAAACAATTACCAGTACCCCCATTGTGATTCCCAATATAAGGGTTAAAATGGGGACAAGGATCCATATTAGTCCATAGACTTCTTTTAAAGATTCCGATCTAGAAAAAGAATTGATAGCTTGTACTTCTATCGTATCAATTATCATTTCAACGATCAACTTCTCCCATAATAATATCTATACTACCTAGTATCGTCATGATATCAGCCAATTTCATTCTTTTAACTAGTTGAGGAAGAATTTGCAAATTTATGAAACCTGGTGGACGAATTTTCCATCTCCAGGGAAACACACTACTATCTCCTATCAAATAAATTCCTAATTCTCCTTTTGGTGCTTCTACTCTCACATAAAGTTCTTGTTTTGATAATTCAAAATTGGGAGAAAGTTTTTTGGTAATAAATCTATATTCAAAATTATTCCATTGGGAATTTTTTTCTCTATTAAAGCGTCTGACTTCTAAATTCTCATAGGGTCCCCCAGGAATTCCTTCTAGAGCCTGTTGAATAATTTTTACGGATTCCCCCATTTCGCCGATTCGTACTAAATAACGAGCTAGCGAATCTCCTTCTTTTTGCCATTGAACCTTCCAATCGAACTTATTGTAACACTCATAAGGATCAACTTTACGAAGATCCCATTGGATTCCAGAAGCTCGTAACATTGGTCCTGATAAACCCCAATTTATTGCTTCCTCTCCATCAATAATGCCTACTCCTTCCACTCGTTCCAAAAAAATAGGATTCCGTGTAATAAGTTTTTGATATTCAACAATTCCTGTTAAAGAATAATCGCAGAAATCCAAACATTTATCTATCCATCCATAAGGTAGATCGGCAGCTACTCCCCCGATACGGAAATAATTATGCATCATTCGCATACCTGTGGCGGCTTCGAATAGATCATATAGCAATTCCCTCTCTCTGAAAATATAGAAAAAGGGAGTTTGCGCACCGATATCCGCCATAAAAGGTCCTAGCCATAATAAATGAGAAGCTATACGACTAAGTTCCAGCATAATTACTCTAATATAACTAGCTCTTTTAGGTACTTGAACACTTTCCAATCGTTCTGGTGCATTTACCGTTATTGCTTCTGTGAACATAGTGGCTAAATAATCCCACCGTGTTACATAAGGCAAATATTGTATAATTGTTCGATTTTCCGCTATTTTTTCCATTCCTCTGTGTAAATAGCCCAATATGGGTTCACAGTCAATAACATCTTCACCATCGAGAGTAAGGATCAGTCGAAGAACTCCGTGCATGGATGGGTGGTGAGGACCCATATTAACTATCATGAAATCTTTTCTTGTAGCCGGTACAGTCATATCTTTTCTTCCTTAATTTGTTATTCCATTCCATGAATTTCTCAAAATGAGGTTCATCAAAATGAAAAATCTAATAACTAATAAAAAAATTCAAACCAATCTTAAAATTTTAAATTTTCATTAACGAGTTTTTGACTCCCGGATATTTAACTGATCAATTAATTTCTTATAGCGTACCCTATTTTTCTTTGACAAATAATTCAGCAGCCGTTGACGTTTTCCCAGAATTATTCGTAGACCTCTTTGTGATAAAAAATCTTTTTTATGTAATTTCAAATGTAAAGTGAGTCTCCGTATCTTATTGCTAAACCCTAAAACTTGAAATTCAACAGACCCACAGTTTTCTTCTTTTTCTTCTTGTGGAATAACCAACATAAATGCATTTTTGATCATAAAAAACCAATTTTTCTATTTTTTTTTTCTTTTCCGTGGATTTTCTCGATCAGGAAAAATAATAATTATACTAGTCATTTTAATCTAGTACACACAAAAATTTGTATTTATTCGTATACACTACTTTGCTTTCATTTATTTTATATATTTTATATTATATAATATATTTATATATATTTATAAAATCAAATTTTCTTTCTTTTTTTTAGTTATGTTATCCAAATCAAATGAAAAATTTGATTTGGATAGAAAGAGATAATACATTTATACATTCCTAAAAGAAAATTCTTTTTTTTGTTTTTTAGGGGAAAAGGGATTCTGTCGATTTCTTCCGAAATCCATTGATATTTAATCAAATCGGTGTCATGATATGTATAATATGCATATATTTTTCTTTTTACTTTCTATGTCATGTGATACATAGAAAATGTACTTACTATTAACTTATTCTGTTCTGAATTAACTAATTCAGAATCGTGGATACATATGTATCCTTGACATACTAAAACGACTGCCATTATCGGTATCAAACCAATACCGATTCATACAAGCTAAATCTTCTAATCGATAATTGGGCCAAAGAAACAATTTGAATTTGATTAATTTATTTGCATCCATATTAAAATGCTTGTCCTTATTCAAAAATTGTCCACAGTTTCTTATGTTGTTTTGATTGCAAAATTTTTTATTTTTATCCACAACATTCCAACTCTGGGAATTGAAACAAATTAGAATTCTCCACTCTCTACGACGTCTGGGAGATAGAATATTTTCAGGAACAAGGAAATCATAATGATTTTTTTTTCCATTCACAAGTATATCGTTGTGTCGTCCAACGGTTCCATCAAAATGATTTTTATCAACATATCCCTCTTTTATGCATTTTTCATTAGTTTGGTGCTTACTCTTATCAACCAATAAAATACCTATAGTTTGATATGTAATAAATTTTTTCATAAATTTGACTTTCTTTGATAGACGAATTGGTTCAATAATAAACATTCCTTTGTTTACCAATTCTTGCAAGGTGAGCCTTTGTGGAATCAACATTAGATCCAGATGCATCTCTCCTCTTTCAATTGAGTATATAGCAATTTCCTTTGGATCCATCAGTCTAAGTAGGAAACAATATATCTTGATATTATTCATTATTCTTTGATTCAAAGGGTCAACCCATCTTAATTGAAAAATGAAATTATTTTTCAGGAAGAAACCCAGTTCCTCTTCTACCTTGTTCTTGTTCTTGAATTGTTTTTTCTTTTTACCCTTTTTAATGTCTGATGGCGGGTAATCTTCTTCAATATTTTTCTTTTTATTTTGTTTTCGTAGATCTGATACAAGATCCCCTTGGTCCTGTTTTTCGTTTTTTTTTTTGTTAGAATTTTCTAATTCAATATATTCTTTTTTATTTTTATCAGTTTTATCAGATAGTATAGGAAGATTTTTTTTATTTATGCTGATCTTGTCATTTTTACTAATATTTGCATTTCCATAAAAATGAAAAATAAGTAATTTGATTGGTATGATCCACGGTTTCATCTTATAGACATCAAAAAGTAGCACAAATTCTGGGAAAAACGAGGGGCTTAGCTTTGATTTTGATATTGTACGATATAACCCTTTTTGATTCATACCCATCCAATCAAAAATGTGCTTTTTTTGATTGGATGAATCAACTTCGTGATGAATTGTAAAAGACAAAGTTTCTTTTTTTTCAAATATGTTATAATTATTATTATTCGTTTTGGTTGTAACATTTTTTTTAATCTTGGTATCGATATGTGTATTGGCCCAGGCCTTAATGTCAATATTATTTCTAAGACAACTTCCACAATCAAAATATTTTCTATCCGCATTTTTATGCGTACCAATAATATATCTTTTTTCTATATAATCATCAATGGCTAAACTTATTAATCCATAAAATGATTCGGGTTTAGGCATATTTAAATTATATGGAATTTTGTGGTCCTCATTTATTTGTAATGTTGATCCAGAAATATCTGAGTCCCTACTATCCCCATTATTTATATAATCATATGATAAAAGATCATATCCGTAGTGTTTTTTCCATTTTTCTTTTTGACTCATCAATGAATTTACTGTATAGGAATTTTTTTTTACATAAGAATTTAATTGGGTTTTTTCTTTTTTATATAAATCCAATTTCGTTGAGTATTTTTTTTGAAGCGTACGACGTCGGTTGATCCTATTTCGCCATTTTTCCGGGACTAACGGAGACCACTTGGTATGAGAGAAATTGTATTGAAAATGTGCCCCTAACCAATTTTTCCATTTATTCTCCTTAGTCTTAATTTTCTTATGCCTTAGTTTGGAATCCAATATTCCCTGGATCATACAATAATCTTTGATTCTATCCCTAAGAAAAGGATAGGTGTCGTGATACTGAAATACAGATTTTAAGTGATACTTGTTAAGTAATTTTGTTTGTGATAATTTGTAAAATACATATGCTTGAGACAACGAAGATAAGTCACAATAAATACTTTTATCATTATGACTAATATTTTTATTATAAAAAAACTTTTTGGTAGTCGAAATAAAGTTGATTGTATTTTGATTTTTTTTCTCAATTCTTTCCTGATTTGTTTCATCATTAGAAATGGATTGATTGATCATTTTTCTTGATTCAAATAAAACTTGGGCATTAATCTTGGGAATCTTAATGGTATATAGCAAGATACCTATGTATACTTTTTCAATGAAGGATTTCATAAAATAATGTGATTTACGTATTAATCGTATATTTTGTCTTTTAAATATTTGCCAAACAGCCTTCTGCGATTCCGATCTATTATCACAAGTTAGAATTTTTCTTTTTTTGTCTTTTGTGATTCCTTCAATTTGAGTCCTAATTGTGATTGTCTTATTAGCAAGATCCATCATTTTTGTTTCTATGAATGAATAATTTTCTAAATTCGTAAATCGAATTTGAATGGTCGATTCGTGGATGATCTTATCATTCATTTTTGAATCTTTTATGTTTTCATTTAATTCATATCCCCCCCCCCGGTTAAATAAAAAAATGGAGGTTATTACATTTTCAAATTCCTTCATTATTAGGTTTATAACTAGTTTCATGACCCATATTGTTTTTTCTTTTGAAACTTTTAGAAACCATTTTATTATTTCTTTGAAAACTCTTAGAACCCCAAACAATTGCATTTTTACTTCTCTTTTTTTTTTTTCAATTTCTTTAGAAATAGGTTCAAAAAAAGAGGGTCGTTTTCGGGCAGAACCAAAGGGTAGGTCTGCCTCCTTTCCAAAAACTGTTAAAAAACAAAAATCGTCCTTTTGTGTTTTTTTCCGCATTTTATCTCTATGATGAGAGTATACCTTAGCTCCTTGCCAAGGTTTCAGACAGAAGGGAAATAGAATCTTTATCTGAATACCGTCTGTTAACCAATTTTGGGGAAATTCCGTTTCTGATAATTGAACACCACTATAGGTGCAAAAAATATGTGCTTCTCTATTCCATTCCTTCAAATCTTCGTACCACTCAGGGAATTGGAATAATAGCATGCGGCCCACATTTTTAGCTATTATCAATGAAGGTAATATAATATATTTTCTAAGAAAGGATTGGGTTACTAACATTGAACCTCTGATTATTTGAGTAAATATAAAAGTATCCCAGGTTTCGGATATTGCTATTCGTTTATTCTTTTCTTCTTTCTCTTTGTTTGTTTTTTCCCCTTTTTTTGTATTTTTCTCTTCAAAATCAGCAATTTGAAATTCTGGATTTTCCCCTACCCAATTCCTAAAAATGCGATTCATCATATTAGAGAAAACAAAAGAAGAAAGAAAAATCGTTTTGTCTATTCGATCCAAAAAAAGTGGAGAATGCACATTTGCTTGAAACATTTCCCAAATAACTATTTTACGTCTTTGCGCACGCATGGATCCTTTGATTAGACCACGACGAAAGTCTGATTGGTGTGAGTAACGTATCAAAGCTTCTTCTTCTTCTTCTTCACTAGTACTAGTATCATTAGTATTAGTGCTAGGATTATCACTCTGATCATCAGTATAAATTACCACTCGTTTGCCTTTTCTTGAACGAATGTCCGTTTTTCCCATCGATCCCTCTTCATTTTCTTCTTCCTCTTCCTCTTCTTCTTCTTCTTCTTCCGAAACATCAATCAATTTGTATGACCATCGAGAAACATTTTTACTGATTTCTTCCATTTCAATGGATTTTTCTTTTAGTGTTGTTTGATCGTTTGGATCAGTTGTAATTTCATCGAATCCAAATTGCAAAGATTTTTCTTTCTTTTCTGAATCAATTTCTTGTTCGTATTCAAAAGATAATTCATCAATTGAGGTTAAGTAATTATCAATAAAAAAATTAGAATTCAAAAAGGATTCCCCGCGAAATGGATTCTTTTTATGTTCAAATTCTCGAGAATGCTTAGGAAATAGATCATGAATCTTATTTATCCAGAACATTTCTATGGAATCAAATGTTTCTGTCGAAGTGATGAAATCATTCATGATTTCACGTAAATCGAATTTTTTTATTGTTCCTCGATATGGTCCGTTCAAAAAAGGATCATACATTTTTGGTAAGTATTCTTGTTCATTCTCATCATCGCATAATCTGGTCCTTTTTTCTACCATATCTAGAAAAACCTTTTCTTTTTCTAGAATTTGGATTCGACTGATCAATTCGTTGTTCAAGTTGTACTTTTTTTGTTCATTGGCAAAAACCCAATAGTTATAGAGATTCCCGTGATATAGTTTTTCTTTCGTGTACAAAGAAATTTTTCGTTCTATCATTTCTGAAAAAGTTGATAAACTGGGGGGATATGTAAAAGATATTATTTGTTTTCCATCACTTGGACATGTATAAAAAAAATATTGTGACATTTCATTTCGTACAGCATTTTCTAATTCTAATTGATCAGTTTTTATATATCGAAATGGGCGATTCCATCGTTTATCATCGAAAAGAAAAGTAACAAGGGGCTCTTCCATTTTCTTTAAAGAAATTTCCCTTTTTTCTTCTTTAAGTTTTCCCAATTCCCAATTATCTTGATACCCATCAAGATAAGAATCTTCGTAAACTGGGCTATCTTTTTTAGTCTTCTTCGTTTCGTAAGTTGTTTCTACATCGCTTTCTTCCTTTCTTTCTCCCCCTTCTTCCTTTTCTTTCAGTTTCTTAGTGAAAATAGGCGACGGCATTCTGCCTAAATAGTAGACACAGGTGATAAATAAGAGAATACTAAAGATTCGAGCCATAGAATTTCTCAATTCTGACACAAGGTACTTATTAGAATGATTTTGCCGTATCCAGAATAATACCAATCCAACCCATTTCATGAATAAAATGTGACCAATTAACCAACCAACAAAACTACTTGTTACAAATAACATCTTGTTGTTGCATCGAAACATATAAATGTTGACTAATCTGGCTAAGGTTGAACTTGGTAAAATGAAATGGTTGAATAATTGAAAAATGAGATTATTCAGGAATACACATTGAATGCTGAGATTACGCATTGAATTTCTGGTAGTAGATCCATAATAAAAAAAGTTTTTGTGATTGTTCCAGAAGAAATGAAACAAAAGATACGGTAGAACTAGAACAGTTATTGTATGAGGTCTACCCAATGCTAGATGCAGAGGCGCATAATAGATCGATATGAACATCATGAGCTGCCCCGTAATAAAACCAGTTGTTGCTGATACCTCCTTCTCGGTTCCTTCTTCCATAACCCGAGCTCGGAGAAGGAAGAGATAAGAGGGCCCTATGGAGAATGTGGTCATAAATCCATAATAGAGTCCGACCACAACGACCGAATTTATTATCTTCATGCATAAGGATAATAGATTACCTAGTGGAAAAGATTTCAAAATCATCATAAATGTCCCCCCTGTCTTTTCTATTTCAATTTCTCGATTATTATATGATGATTTCTTAACTTTCCATATATAGAAAGATAGAAACAGATAGACTATAAATGACATCTCTTATGTCAATGACACCAAAGGGATATGAAATGAATGGAATTGGGATAGAGATGGAATATAATGAAATAGAGCCACTTTGAGGTTCCCTATGAAATGAGGCATGGAACGGAGCCACTACGAAGAAGTTCCGGGAGTTACGAAGGAAGCTTCGGACTCATATTGTTCATGGGTTGAGAACGGGAGTTGAACTCTATGAGGTCGAATCTCCCGTTGTTCCTCAGTAGCTCAGTGGTAGAGCGGTCGGCTGTTAACTGATTGGTCGTAGGTTCGAATCCTACTTGGGGAGATTTGATTGATTCTTATTAATGACGAGGAACGCATTTTTGCTATGCTACTAATACTTGTACTTGCTCTGCTATTCTGCCCAAGCCTGGCTGAGGAAGAGTTACGGGGAGTAAAACACAAATATGCTGGTACAGGTCTAGCGTCTAATCAGGTTTTTCGTCTAGAAATAGGGTGTTGCTTCTGTTCTGTCGATCCCAAGGCTGATCTCACCCCATTCGCAGCCATCCATGCACGATTCCTGCCATATTAAGGTAGTACGGATCATAGTGCTGGGTTGAAAGCATGCTTAGAGGATATCATTGGATTTCTTCCTTATGACAATAAATGCATGTACCTCGCCCCACCTAGTGAGATTGCCAAGAGGACTGGAATGCCTTTTCCTTTAATTGCTAGGAGCGAATATCGGCATATGGTATTGGGGGAAGCCTCTCTTATTGTATGCGCGAGACCAATAGTAGCTAGTAAAAGGAACATATCCTGGGAAAGGATACCGATTCCTTTAGAGTGCAATCCTACTCCCGTTACGCGACACTTCTTGTGGATAGGGATCTCTTTTACTACCCAAGCACTTATATGCTTTAATAAATAGAATAAGTACCTACTTACTATTCCCGAAACATGAATAAGAACAAGCTGTTGGTGAAAAAGGTAGTTCGTCCTTTTCAACTAAAGAGAATGGCTATTGAGAATGCGACTAGTCGTCCGAGAAGCGGTCTAAGAGGAATGGTCTAAGTAGGGTGGGAAAGAGCACATACGTATCTGGTTCAGGTCACCCAGTAGTTAGCTCGGCACCTGGTACCGAAATAGGGAAGAAATGGGCAGATACTTCACCCGCCCGTATATAAGAAAGACGGCTTACCGGGCATTTAAGGTAAGCTACTTAGGTTAGGGCGCGTAGAAGCTATTGGGACTTTCTCATTTGTAACATTCCAGGTTGATACTTATAGGCCGCATAAAGGAACTGCGACCCCTGCAGCTAAGGCATTGGCAGCTAAAGAAGTCACAGAGGAAGCAACCGAAGAAGGTTTGATCTACGGTGCTGGACTGGCTGTACTGACTTACCTCACTAGCTAAACTAATGGAACCTGTGGCTGGATTGAATCCTTACTCGGGGAAAACGGCCACTCAAGCTTGAGTGAGACTCGTCGATGACTGTGAACATGCAAATAGGCGGTAACGGGCTTTCGCGTGGTAGTTCTCTTTGATAGATCAAGTCAAGAGGGCGAGGCCCCCAGAAATGG